GAAATATTTAGTACATGAAATATCGATTTGCTAGATATATAAATAGATATATAAGATATAACTAATAAAACGGATCTTGTGTTCTGGAATTGGAATCAAAGAAAGATATTTAAAATGGCTCGTATGTTGTGACTTGGAATAAATGTTTCCCGGTAAAGGAAGGGAATAGTAATTTATTCATTCCTAATTTATTCCTATAGAACGTCTAGGAACAAGAAGATTAAATCGGATATATCGACAGATTCCCGCGTAGTCCAAAGAAAAAAAAGATCCAATTTCATCTCTATCGAATTTTAATATCAGAATAGTGGATATAATTATGATGCAATGGGTTAGGTCCACTTACTTTTTATTTTGTTGATTTCTAATCGATTTAATTGGAATAATGGAAAATAGGAAAGGAATAGTAATATTTGAAGATTTAACGAGACGACTTATCCTTACATTTATTATAATATTTAATATAATATTTATAATAATTATAAATTATATTATTTATTTAATAATTTATTTAATAATTAATAATATATTTTTTATTTAATAATTAATAATATATTTTTTATTTATTTTTTATTTATTAATAATATATTTTTTATTTAATAATATATTTAATTTATTAAAATAGCAAATTTATAACCATACTATAATTAATTATAATGTTATAATTTTGATTATATATTAAAATATTAAATTATACGGTTTGTTACTTTTTTTTTATTACTTTATTACAAAGATCAACAATATCTTTATTCGCACTTCAAATATAAATACTACTGCCGGAGTTTTATGATTTATGAAAAAATCAAAGCCCCTTATCGGATTTGAACCGATGACTTACGCCTTACCATGGCGTTACTCTACCACTGAGTTAAAAGGGCTTGGCTTGTTTGATCCAATTCCTGAATAAAGACACTATGAGTTTAGTATATATACTTATTATAATAGATGTACATAGATATATCTTATAATAAGTATAAGGGTTCATTCAGGAATGAAAAATTTTCTTTATCCAGTAAAAGTAAATTAAATAATTTAATATAATTTAATATAGAGTATATAATATAGGTAAAATAAAACGGTTTATTGATATTGGATTTGATAAATATCAATACAATGAATTGTTTCAAGACTATCCTAATTGACATCATAACTAAATTCATTTGAGTGATACATGTATCCACTAATTTAACATAGATCCAAGATATTTCATTGAATCATTGATAAAGAGATTCGGATAAAGAGATTCGGCGTGGCCTTTGAACCAAACTTTTATCGAAAAAAATTGTATAGAAAGAATCGTGAAAGACGGAAAGATCCTTCGTATCGAGTCATACCATTCCATTATATTGACAATTTTAAAAAACTATTCATACTATGAACATAGTATGATGGCGGTCGTGCAAGTCTGCCCCCATCGTCTAGCGGTTCAGGACATCTCTCTTTCAAGGAGGCAGCGGGGATTCGACTTCCCCTGGGGGTAGGGTACTACGAAAGGAAGTTGATCGTGGATTATCAATAAGCCTGGAATTGATTCTTCCTGGGTCGATGCCCGAGCGGTTAATGGGGACGGACTGTAAATTCGTTGGCAATATGTCTACGCTGGTTCAAATCCAGCTCGGCCCAATAATTTGCCGATCCGCCATGAAATGATATAATATAACCCATTTGTTGCTCTCCAGAAATGCCCGATCCCCCAATCCCAATACGGAAGAAATCCATTTTATGATATATCTATACCACTATTTATTTACTCTCTTTTTACAAGAAATTCTGATCTTGCTAATGATCTAGATTCATATCAGGATCCGTAACTATAAAGTAAAGTTTAAGGAAAAGAGTAAATAAAAAAAAAACTTTTTTGATTGAACGAGTGATTATCCAATTGATTTGGCAATAACGAAAGGATTACTAGTAATACCGGCTGCTCTCACTAAAGTACATATACATATGGGTATCGATATATCACACTCGCAGCTCTGTTACAACACGCCCTTTCTAATCGAAATTGAAAGGGTTAGAATGAAATCATAAAAATATGTATACTTTATTTTATTATGGTATTTACTTGGGATTGTAGTTCAATTGGTCAGAGCACCGCCCTGTCAAGGCGGAAGCTACGGGTTCGAGCCCCGTCAGTCCCGACGAATCCAAATCCAATAAAAAACTATATCAATTCATCTCTCTATTTTTTGTGAAAAGAAGTCCAAATAACATAATTTCATTCCCAACAGTGATCCCTCTTCTTTTTTTCTTTTTCGTTTCACATTTATCATCAACCAAATGGGGAATTTCCATTTCTTCGACTAGTACCGATTCGATTGATGGGAGAGAGGCATATGTGGATTAGTACAATTATTATATTATTAGCATCAGATTCAGGATTCCACGGGATACCGTACTGTACTGGGTCTGGCTTTTTCAATTACTCCCGATCTGTGAAATATGAAATAGAGTAGAGTATTGTATGTTTCCCGGGAGTACATACATAAATGGAATTTGTACAATATAAAAAAAATTGAACATAGTTACTGTGTATAGAATAGTATAGAATACTTTTTTTTTAAGATTAAAATAAAAGTATATCCTTTTCGGGCCCTATTTTGTGTAACCTCAATTTCAAATTTTACTAATTTGAAATAATCTATCTCATTCAAATTTCGCATTGAGCTTTTGATATATGCGTCCCATTACTAATCCAATGAAAGAGGATATTCAAAAAATAAAGATCAAACAAGGATCACTTTTTTATTAGCGAGGTAATGAATTTTTTTTTTTATAAGGGTTTTTCCTTGAAAGAACAAACTTTTTAAATTTATATATAAATATATAAAAAAATAGTTAATTTGATGGAATATTCGATTTTTTTATACCGGAATTTGTACTCGTCTTTATCATACTTCTTTTGTTTTCCAAGAAGATTGGATCATTAAAAAAAGGAGTTTATAACTTAGCTCCTTCCTTTTTTTTCATTGAGCTTCTATTGTTTGTTGGGGTTTGTTTAGAACCAATGGTAAGTGGAAAGGCGGTTAGATGATACTTCATCAGATGATTGTACAAAGAGGGCGGTAGGTTATAGAAAAGAAAGAATGGAAAAGAATGATAAATAAATAAAGGAATTATTGATTGTATCGGGAATCAAATTTTGAGTTCAGTATGGATAAAAGATCGTCCTATGTTATACTATTCAATTCTTGACGATGAATCGATTTGATAGCTCCGATATTGTTATTCATGATATTGATCCTATTCGATATCATCGAGATGTAATGCATCCCATTGAATTTACAGGCGAAAGATTTATTATCTCTATGGGATTAACTCCCGAGTTATTGCGAATTAAAGAAAAATTAAACAATGAGATTATGGAAGTAAATATTCTCGCATTTATTGCTACTGCACTGTTTATTCTAGTTCCTACTGCTTTTTTACTTATAATATACGTAAAAACAGTCAGCCAAGGTGATTAATTTGAATTAAACTTGATTTTTTATTTCTTATCAATAATTGCAGAGAAGAAAAGGATAAAAATTTCGCGTCTTAAATGAAATGGGCAGACTAGAATCAGTCGTATTCTATGAGATACAATAGTATGGTAGAAAGATTCAGATATTTCTTTCTACCATACTATCTAGTATTGTTATTGTAGTGTATAAAGTTGTATTGTAATGCGGGTTAATTTAATATAGATTAATATAGATCAATCTACAATAGTATCGTCATATTCCTTTTCTATATATATAGAAATCGATTTAATTACGTATATATAATATATATATAGTGATAATGTATATTATATAGTATCCCAATTCTATTTCTTTGCTTTATCTATTTGTATTTAATTTGTGTTGATTTCAATTAAATTAATTTGAAATAATCGAAAGCTACTTTTACGATTAGAATTCCTAGATTTCTGATTATTTTCAATATGAATCCCGATCGAAAGAATCAATGACTTCTTCGATGGGTATAATAAAATAATCTTTTAGTTAGCATTCCCGACGAAGAAGTCATTGATTGAGGAGTTGACAAATGATCCATGGGAACTTCTTCGGATTTCGAAAAGGATTAGTAAAACTCGTCGACTTTTAACGTTTGAACCATGATATGGGTTCAATAAAACAAGCAAAACATAAATAAAATTTCTAAAATAGTAAAACTAAAACAAGCGGCGCAATATGTGACTCGCCCAAGACAATATTTTAGGATGTGCAGTATCTCGTTGGACAACTACTATGTTGTTTCCCAATGTGTATCCACGTAATGGAATAACCGAATTTTTTTCTCTTTGATCTTTGAACAGTAAAGAGGTAAACAAAATAAAAAAAAGTTCCGTTCTTCCTCATGGTCCATATCTAACTTTGGTAAGAGTCAGTTCATCGAAATAGAAAATTTATGAAGAATTCAGTTGGAATAAATTTCCTACCATTTGTATTCCTTTTACTTTTTTTACTTTCAAAATACGAACACGGAAATAATTGAAATATTTCTTTGATTGAAAGAGTATTCTTCATATATATTTATTATTCATAGAATACATTACTCAACTAAAATCCAAGAGAATTTAGAAATGAAGATATTTTTCATTTCTATTTCAATTTAAAAATAAAATTTTAAATTGAAATAGTGAAATTTTAAATAAAAAAAAAACTTTGCCGAACGATCTATAAAAAAAAGTGATACTGTTTAGTTCCTAAACTCAATTAGTAGTACTTCTAGAGTCCACTCCTTCCCCATACTACTAGTGAAAGGGAAAACGTAAAGACTACCATTAAAGCAGCCCAAGCGAGATTTACTATATCCATGTGAATTATGTCCTCTATCTCTATGAAGGAATTATTCAATTATTGTTCACTAATAAATAATAGGGGAATTACTGGCGCAGAGTCAAAAAGTTATTCTGACCCAACACCGTTGATGAAACAATCCAATAAATCCAATTATAACAAGTTCTTATACGATTTCTAGTATAATTAGAAAAGATTAAGCCCAAGCAAAATATG